GGTCCAATCATTGATCCCGAAAATTTATACAATAAAATTAGGCAGGTCGCTAGTATAGTTCCCTATCTATAATTTTGCTATTTACTTAAATATAAATAATTTTACTGGAATATTGGAGGAATCCCTTGGATGGGTAGAAAGAATAAGTACAATTTTGAATGTTTTGCTTATCTACAAAGTAACAAATATTATAATTGGATCGTTCGATCATTTTTCAGTCATTCATTGAATGATAAATCACTACAAGTGAAGGAGATACACGATTTAAATAACGAAAGATCCAATATTTAAAAATTGTATCTAAAATGACTGGAAAAGTAGAAACAAGACCGGATATAATTTGATCATTATGAGCAAATCCAAAATCTTTGTAGACAGAGCCAATCATTAGTTCCCAACCGTGGGGCGAATGGAATCCTATACATAAATCAGTTAATAAAAGAATAGAAAAGGCTTTTATTGTGTCGCTTAAGTTATATAGGAATTCTTGAACCCAAGAGTTAAGAATAACAAGTTCTTCATTACCTAGAATAGAATAACCGCTTAGAATAACGAAACAGATTATATTTGTCGAGAAGTGTAAAATTGTATGCGTGCGATCCTCATTGTGCATCTTGATCAATTGGATCGTTTCTTTGTAGATTTCGATGCGAGGATGTGCTTCCGGGTATTCCTTTAACATTTCGTCCAAACGTAGGAGTTCCTCTAAGTCTATGAATTTTTTTAGAATACTCTTTTCTTGAATATCATTCAAAAAAATTTCGGATTGCCTAGTATTCCACCAATTAGTAACCCAAGATTCCAGACTTTTATTAAATGAGAGAGAGATCCACCAAGGCAAAAATACTATAGATGCAAGATATAGAAGGGAAATGAATACTTTCTTTTTTGCCATTTTTTCGTCTGTGAATTTTAAAATTTTTACTGAACGCACCTCCTTCGTCGACTCTATACGATACTAATATTTCTATCAAGCATAAGTTCTATTACAAGTTATCGAGCCCATGAATCTATTTAAGATTTTTTTTGTGATTCAGTACAGTGGTTAGTCCTTGAATTTAGAAAGAATACAGAAATAGAATAAGAAAAAGCCCACTTCAAATTAATAGTAGTTGGATTGCGAGACGAAAGAACTCCCGTTCTATCAAAATATCAAATATTTCTAAAAAAAAAATGCTTTACTTTATTATATTATGATTTATTATGAAATGTTTTGTTTTAATATATGATGAATCTATTATTTAGATTTGTTACTGAATTGAGTTAAGTGGGTTTACATACGCATAAAAAAAATTGTGGACACAAACAATTTTGTTTTAGAATTATTTCGTATACGTTTGCTTTGGCTCGAATAAGCGTTCTGACGAAACTTCAGTTAAGTTATGCTATATAAAAAAACGAGGATTCTTGAGTTTTTTCTCTCTTGCAAAGTATTCATTCTTCAGTTCCTTTTTTCAAAATACTTCAATTGGTACACGCAAGAAATAGGCCAATTCAGCAGCTTTTTGCTCAATTTCTCGTGGAGTCAAATTCTCATCAGTACGAGTCAAGGGAATGGCCCCCTGGCCTTTGATTTCCATATAAAGGACACGACGAGCATAAATACCTTCTTTAATTTCTATTCTGATGGACTGAATGTCTTTCATAAGGAATCGGAGGAATATGCGACGATTTTTTCCAGGAAATCCCCAACGAAAAATACACACTATGCCCTCTTTTATATCGAATCGATCATAACCACTACCTACATTCCACGAAATTGTGCACCACAAATAGGAGCTAATAAAAAGACCTGCGATCCCATAGAAAGACATCACGATCCCTTGTGGAAAAAAAATTATTTGCTGAGAAGGAAATAAAGATATAAAATTCCTACCAAAATAACTGGACGTTCCAACCAATAAAAACCCTAATGAACCTAAAAAAAGAATAAAGGCCCAGCAGAAATTACTTGTTTTTCGAGACCCCGCTATAAGTTCTATCCATATACGTTCTGATCGCCAACTCATACTATAACTAGACCTAGTTGCATTTTATTGGAATTGGGAGAATAACAAAAATAAATTTTATTTTACTTTTTTTTGTTTCCGAAGTAACTCTCATCAACCAGCACTATTATGATGTGAACGTTTAGGGGTAATTCATCGAATTTCTTAGATCCAAACTAAAATAATAACATCCCTTTCATATGATATATGATTTCCGAATACATAATACATATAGATATATTGACTTTACATTTCAGAAATTATCCCCGATCCCGATCTATTTGAAAATAGTTATAATTCATTTACCCATAATATCATGTTTATACATACATAAGAGCTTATGCCCGAAGGAAGCCACATGTTATACCATATTCTACTAAATAGATATCCGTGTTATGATCCAAGTAAGTCTTGAAAAAAAAAAAGATTTGTCCTTATTGTATCTAAAAAATCTTGTTTTTTTGAACATAAAGAGATAAAGAAGCCATTGCAATTGCCGGAAATACTAAGCC